TATTTGATTTTTTTAAAAATGAGTATTTTATTTAAATGTTTACATAAAGATTATTTATTGAACCATATTTTATATTTATATTCTTAATGCGTTATAATAATTATTTTAATGTAGTATAATCATAATTTTTATTATCAGTCTAGTTGTTAGATTAATTTAAGTAAATAGTTTTACCTGGGGGCAGGGATAAATATAAATTGAGTCTAGTGGGAATTTGCATAATATTATTTGTCTATTTCTATTATATCATATATAAGCTTTTGATGCTTGAGGGGTTATAATTCGGAGTTAAAGTTTGATTTTGGCTTTTATTTTACTATTTCTTTATTTTACATGTAAGTTTTTGCGTGAGTTTATGAAATTTTAATAATTGTATATTATTTATCCGCAGTATTTGGTTTTAAATTTGAAAGTTATTTTGATTTGGTAAAAGTTTAAGTTCAGAATAAATTTGTGCCAGCATTCGCGGTTACACAAGTTGTGCAAGTGAAAGTTCTTGGTTAGTAGTAAGTTTTATTTTAGTCAAATTAATTAATTAATTTATAGGTGAAATTTTAAGTTGTTACTATATTTTTATTGTTTAAGTGAATCTACGAAATTTTTTATTTAGAGACTAGGATTAGATACCCTATTATAATAAATGTGGATATAAACCTGGGTAGTAATAGTTATGATCTTGAAACCTAAAAAATTTGGCGGTGCTTTAATCTATTTAGAGGAACCTGTTCCGTGATCGATAACCCACGATAAATTTTACTTGATTTTATTTAGCTTATATACCGTTGTTATCAGAATATTTTATAAGAAAATAATTTTCTTCATTTTTTATAAGAATATATTTCAGATCAAGGTGTAGTTTATAATTAAGAGGTAATGGGTTACAATAAATTAATTTAAATGGCAATAAATTTGTAAAATTTTATTAAAGGTGGATTTAATAGTAAATTTGAAATATATATTTTGATTGATAGAAGCCCTAAAGCATGTACACATCGCCCGTCGCTCTTTTTAATTAAAGATAAGTCGTAACATAGTAGATGTACTGGAAGGTGTATCTAGAATGCAAGTTGAAGCTTTATTAGTTAAGCATTTCATTTACACTGAAAAGAGTGTCGTGCAATTCGATTTAATTTGATTAATTTATATTTACTTTTTTTTATTAGTTAATATTTATATTTAATTTAAGTATTTTTATTTTTTTTTTGTTTATGTATCTTTTTGATTAAATAATTTTAGTAATAGTAAATTAGTACGGTAACGGAAGAGTTATTGATAAAAATATTATTAAATAAGAAGAATTAATTTTTTGTACCTTTTGTATCAGGGTTTATTAAAATATAAATAATTATTTTTATTTTTCTCGAATTTAATAGAGCTAAATTTTTATGAATCTTGCTGTTGCAAAATTATTTTTAATAGAATTTTAGTGATTACACGTTAGTCGTTATTAAATATATCTGGTTCTTTAAGATTTGAATTTAATTTATTTATTTATATTGAATTAGTTTAATTTGATTAATCTGATTTATTTTAAATAAAAAAAATTTTAGGGATAAGCTTAAAATTTTTGTCTATAATTTATTAATTAATAATTTTGTAATTAGTAGGATTAGAAATTTTTATCTTTTTAAAAAATGTTATAATTAATTTTTTAAAATAAATAGAATTTAGATATTTTAATTTAGATTTTTTATTAAAGAGTTTTAATTAATTTTATTTAATAGTAATAATGATAAAATTAGTATTATTTTTTGTTAATATAAAAGTTATATTTAGATGATGATAAGGAATTCAGCAATATTATACCCGCCTGTTTATCAAAAACATGTCTTTTTGTTTAATAATATAAAGTCTAACCTGCCCACTGATTAATTGAAGGGCCGCAGTATATTGACTGTGCAAAGGTAGCATAATCATTTGCCTTTTAATTGAAGGCTGGAATGAATGGTTGAACGAGGTATAAACTGTCTCATTATTATAAGTTAATAATTTGATTTTTCAGTTAAAAAGCTGAAATTTATTTGGAGGACGAGAAGACCCTATAGAACTTTATAATTAATTAATAAAATTTATTTAGATAGAAATTTTTTATTTATTAATAATATTATTTTGTTGGGGTGATAGGAAGATAAATTTAACTCTTTTGATTTTAAACATTGATTTATGATTAATTTTTGATCCAGTATTATTGATTTTTAGAATAAGTTACCTTAGGGATAACAGCGTAATTTTATTGGAGAGTTCATATCGATAATGAAGATTGCGACCTCGATGTTGAATTAAAGTAATTTTTTAGTGCAGAAGCTAATTAGGTAGGTCTGTTCGACCTTTAAATCTTTACATGATTTGAGTTCAGACCGGCGTGAGCCAGGTCGGTTTCTATCCTTAAAATAATACTTTGATTTAGTACGAAAGGACCAATCATGGAAATAAAATTTTTTAAAATTGAATAAAATTAATTTTTAATTACTTTGGCAGATTAGTGCATTGAATTTAGAATTCAATAATGTGAATTTTTTACATGTAATAATATTATATATAAGAGATTTTTTTGTTATTATACTAAGTAGTTTAATTTTAGTTATTATAGTGTTGGTAGGTGTTGCTTTTTTAACTTTGATGGAGCGTAAAGTTTTGGGGTATATTCAGATTCGTAAAGGTCCTAATAAAGTTGGATTTTGTGGTGTCCCCCAACCTTTTTGTGATGCTATTAAATTATTTACTAAGGAGCAAACTTACCCAATTGTGTCTAATTATTTAAGTTATTATATATCTCCTGTAGTTAGTTTATTTTTATCTTTATTAATTTGAATAGTTTTTCCTTATTTAACAAATTTATATAATTTTAATTTAGGATTGTTATTTTTTTTATGTTGTACCAGAATAGGTGTTTATACTGTAATAATTGCCGGTTGATCTTCTAATTCAAATTATGCTCTTTTAGGTGGGTTGCGTGCGGTGGCTCAAACAATTTCTTATGAAGTAAGAATGGCTTTGTTAATATTATCCCTGGTTTTTATAACTGGGAGATTTAATTTATTAGACTTTAGTGTATACCAAAATTATATTTGATTTATTTTTATATTTATTCCAATTTCTTTAGCATGAATTACTTCTATATTGGCTGAAACTAATCGTACACCTTTTGATTTTGCTGAGGGGGAATCTGAATTAGTTTCTGGGTTTAATGTTGAGTACAGAAGTGGGGGATTTGCTTTAATTTTTTTAGCTGAATATGCTAGAATTTTATTTATGAGAATATTATATTCTGTTATTTTTCTTGGTGCTAATGTATTTAGAATTATATTTTTTGTTAAGTTGGTTTTTATTTCTTTTTTATTTATTTGAGTGCGTGGGACTTTACCTCGGTATCGTTATGATAAATTAATATATTTAGCTTGGAAAAGTTACTTACCTTTATCTTTGAATTTTTTATTTTTTTCTTTAGGTATAAAAGCTTTTATATGAATTTATTTATTATAGTTAAATAAATTTAGTAAAATTAATAATAAATTATTATTATCTTATGTTTTCAAAACATATGCTTGTTCAAGCTCATTAATTAATAGATTAATTTATCTCATATGTAGTGTGTAAGTGGGTTGATTACATAGTAGGTGAAGTATAAAACTGTTAAAATTTGTCCTACCAAGATATATGGTTCTTCAACAGGTCGAGCTCCAATTCACGTTAATAAAATGATAATTGTTACTATTGATCAAAATAGTATTTGGTTAATAGGGTATGTTTGTAAACCTCGGAATTTTCTTATAAAATAAAAGGGCATAATAAATAAGATTGCGATTGATATTACTAATGCAATTACTCCTCCTAATTTATTAGGAATTGATCGGAGAATTGCGTATGCAAACAGGAAATATCATTCTGGTTGAATATGTACTGGTGTTACTAGGGGATTTGCTGGGATAAAATTATCGGGGTCACCTAATCCGTAGGGGGTGTAAAGTGTAATTATTAATAGTGTAAATGTTATTAAGATAAATCCAATGACATCTTTAAAAGAAAAATAGGGATGAAATGGGATTTTATCAAAATTACTATTTATTCCTAAGGGGTTATTTGACCCTGTTTGGTGGAGGAATAATAAGTGAATTATCGTGGCTGCTGCCACGATGAATGGTAGCAGAAAATGAAATGTGAAGAATCGTGTTAGGGTGGCATTATCAACTGCGAATCCTCCTCATAATCATTGAACTAATATTGTTCCTAAATACGGGATAGCTGACAGGAGATTTGTAATTACTGTTGCTCCTCAGAAAGATATTTGTCCTCAAGGTAAAACATATCCTATAAATGCTGTCGCTATAACTAAAAATAGAATAATTACCCCTACTCTTCATGTGTGTATAAATATGTAGGAGCTATAATATAGTCCTCGTCCAATGTGTAGGTAGATACAAATAAAAAAGAATGATGCTCCATTAGCATGTAATGTTCGGATTAATCATCCGTAGTTAACATCCCGGGTAATATGAGTAATACTATTAAATGCTATGTTAATATCAGCTGTATAGTGTATAGCTAGAAAAAGTCCTGTTAGAATTTGAATAATCAAACAAAGTCCTAGGAGTGACCCAAAATTTCATCACGCTGAAATATTAGAGGGTGCGGGGAGGTCTACTAGGGCATTATTTGCAATTTTAAATAGTGGGTGGCTAGAGCGTATAGGTTTATTCATTAGTTAGAATTTTTGGCGGAGGGGGCCGTAGTTAATATTAACAATTTTAACAATTACAATTAGGGTTAATAGAAGATAATTTATTATTATTAAGGTAATATTTATTGTTGGGTTGTTATATAATTTATTTAATCTTAATTCATTTTCTCTAAATAGATTATTTATGTTGAATTTTATTATTTCAATATTATTTAATAATAAGATTGTTTTATCTATAAATAAAATAATTACGAGTGTAATTCTTAAGAGTAAGATAGATAATGTAAAATTTAAAATAGAGAATGAAAATAATTCATTAGAGGCTAAACTCGTTACGTAGATAAATAATACTAATATCCCTCCGAGTATGATTAGAAATAAAATATATGCAAATCAATATGAATATGTGTATAATCCACAAGTTAATCTGATAATAATTGTTTGAATAAGTAATGTTAATCCTATTGCTAGCGGGTGTTTAATTTGAATAAAATTTAAGGATATAATAACATTTAGGATGGTTAATAATAAGCTGATACAGAGAATAGTTTAATAAAAAATAGCAATTTTGGAGATTGTTGATAAGAGTTTATCTTTTCTCTGAAATTTTAAAAGTTAATAACTTAATTTTGGTATACAAGACCAATGTTTTATTTAAACTATTAAAACTAATGATTGAATTAAACTTATTAATTATTATTTTAATATATATTTGTGGATGTTTATCTTATGTTTTAAAACGTAAGCATTTATTAAGTATACTTTTGAGATTGGAATTTATTGTTTTGAGCTTATTTTTTTTATTAATTATAAGATTAATATATTTTAATTTTGAATTTTTTTTTTCTATAATTTTTTTAACATTTAGAGTTTGTGAGGGTTCTTTAGGATTATCAATTTTGGTAAGTATGGTTCGTACACACGGTAATGATTATTTTCAATCTTTGAATATTTTAAATTAATGTTAAGAATGTTAATAACTATTTTGTTTTTGATTCCTTTAAGTTTTACAATAGGTTCATATTGATTGGTTCAGTGTATATTATTTATTTTAAGATTAATATTTATAATGTATATTCAGCCTATTGGTCTTTTTTGTTATTTGAGATATTTTATAGGTATTGATTTAATTTCCTTTGGTTTAATTATATTAACTTTTTGAATTTGTGTTTTAATATTAACTGCGAGAGAATCAATTTATCGTTTTGGTTATAATTACAATTTTTTTATTTTGAATATTATTGTTTTGTTATTAATATTGTTTTTAACCTTTTCTTCTTTAAATTTATTTTATTTTTATTTGTTTTTTGAATCTAGTTTAATTCCTACTTTATTTTTAATTGTTGGTTGGGGGTATCAGCCTGAGCGTCTTCAAGCTGGAATTTATTTACTTTTTTACACTTTATTTGCTTCATTACCAATATTATCAGGTATTTTTTATTTATATAACAAAAATATGAGTCTAATATATTTTATATTTAGTGAAGATTTTATTATAAATTATTTATTTTATCTCATTATTTTATTTGCTTTTTTAGTAAAAATGCCTATATTTTTGGTTCATTTATGATTACCTAAGGCTCATGTTGAGGCTCCAATTTCTGGTTCAATAATTTTAGCTGGTATTTTGTTGAAGCTAGGGGGTTATGGTATAGTTCGTGTTTTAAAATTGGTTGTTTCTTTAGGGGTTAGTTTAAATTTTATTTGAGTTATTATTTCTTTAATTGGGGGTGTTATTGTTAGTTTAATTTGTATACGTCAGGTAGATTTAAAGTCTTTAATTGCATATTCTTCTGTTTCACATATAAGTTTAGTGATTGTGGGGATTATAACTATAACTTACTGGGGATATAGAGGTTCTTATACATTGATAATTGGTCATGGGTTATGTTCATCAGGTTTATTTTGTTTAGCAAATATTAGTTATGAGCGTAGAGGTAGTCGTAGTTTATTAATTAATAAAGGTATAATAAATTTTATACCTAGAATATGTTTATGATGATTTTTACTTAGTTCTTCTAATATGGCTGCTCCCCCCTCTTTAAATTTATTGGGTGAAATTAGTCTATTAAATAGAATTGTGGGTTGATCTTGATTTACTATATTTTTTATTGCTTTATTATCATTTTTTGGTGCAGCTTACTCTTTATATTTATATTCTTATAGTCAACATGGTGAAATTTATTCTGGGTTGTATAGATGTTTTAATGGTAGAATTCGTGAATTTATTTTATTAATATTACATTGAATTCCTTTAAATTTATTAATTTTAAGGAGAGAGTATTGTATACTTTGATTATATTTAAATAGTTTAATTAAAATATTGATTTGTGGTGTCAAAGATGTGGTTATTCACTTTAAATAATTGGTTTATCAATTTGTTTCATTTCTTTTTTATTTCTTTTATTATTTTCTTTATTAAATTTTATTAGAGGTTTATATTTTATTATTAATGACTTAGTAATTTTTATCGAGTGGGAAATTTTAAGTTTAAATACTTCATTAGTTGTTATAACTATTTTATTGGATTGGATATCCTTAATTTTTATAAGTTTTGTATTATTTATTTCTTCAATAGTAATTTATTACAGAGACGATTATATAAGTGGTGATGAAAATTTATTACGTTTTATTATTTTAGTTTTAATATTTGTTTTATCTATAATATTTTTAATTATTTCACCTAATTTAATTAGCATTTTATTGGGTTGGGATGGATTAGGATTAGTATCTTATTGTTTAGTAATTTATTATCAAAATGTTAAATCTTATAATGCTGGTATAATTACTGCTTTAACCAACCGGGTTGGTGATGTTGCTTTATTATTATCAATTGCTTGGATATTAAATTATGGTAGTTGAAATTATATTTATTATTTAGAGGTTATGAGGGATGATTATCAAATGGTTATTATTTCTTGATTAGTTGTTTTAGCAGCTATAACTAAGAGAGCTCAAATTCCTTTTTCATCTTGGTTACCTGCAGCTATGGCTGCTCCTACTCCAGTTTCTGCTTTAGTTCATTCTTCAACTTTGGTAACGGCTGGTGTTTATTTATTAATTCGATTTAATATTTTATTTATAAACACTTTTTTAAGAAAATTATTATTATTACTCTCTGTTTTGACAATATTTATGGCTGGATTGGGGGCTAATTATGAGTTTGATTTGAAAAAAATTATTGCTTTATCAACATTAAGTCAATTAGGTTTAATAATAAGTATTTTATCATTAGGTTACTCTAACTTAGCTTTTTTTCATTTATTAACTCATGCTTTATTTAAGGCTTTATTATTTATATGTGCAGGTTCAGTAATTCATAGAGTAAATAATACTCAAGATATTCGATTTATGGGAGGATTAATTAATATATTGCCTTTGACTTGTACTTGTTTTAATATTTCTAATTTGGCGTTATGCGGAATACCATTTTTAGCGGGGTTTTATTCTAAGGATTTGATTTTGGAAATTGTTTCTATAAGAGGAATTAATTATTTAATTTATTTACTTTACTTTTTGTCTACGGGTTTAACTGTCTGTTATTCTTTTCGTTTAACATATTATAGATTAACAGGTGTATTTAACTTTTCTAGAATTAGATCAATTAGTGATAGTTATTGAATTATATTAAAGGGAATGTTGGGCTTATTATTTTTAGCTATTATAGGAGGAAGAATATTAAGATGATTAATTATTCCTACCCCCGATATAGTTTGTTTATCTTTTTTTATGAAATATATAACTTTAACTGTAAGTTTATTGGGTGGCTTGTTAGGTTACGAGATTTTTCGGTTTAAGATTAGTTGAAATTTAAGTGTTATTAAAAATTATAATTTAAGTAATTTTTTAGGCGGGATATGGTTTATACCAGTTATTTCTACTTCATTTATGAATTATATATCTTTAAGGTTAGGTTACACTTTTATTAAAACTGTTGATCAGGGTTGAAATGAATATTATGGTGCGCAGTCTATTTATAAATATTTAAGTAAATTTACTAAAATAAATACTCTTTTACAATTTAATAATTTTAAAATTTATTTAGTTATATTTATTTCTTGAATTGGTTTAATATTTATATTTATAATATATTATTTAAATAGCTCAAAATTATAGAGTGTAACATTGAAGATGTTGAGGTAGTATAATTACTTTTAAATAAGARKATAWTTAYWTWWAAATAARAAGATATTTATAAAAATTAATAATTTTATTTTTACAATGAAAATGTAATGTTTTAAATTAAACTATATAAATAAGAAAAAAATATTAATGGAATTAAACCACTAAAGAAAAAAGTTAGCAGCTTTTTCTTGATCATCATATTTTTTTAACCGGAGTATAAATTCATTTATATCATTAACAGTGATAGGCCTCTTTTTGGCTTCAGTTAATTTTTTTAAATTTGGGTGGCTTGTAATTCCACCATAACTTAGGTCGAAACTAATTGCGGCTCGCTACAAATTTTTAAGATAAATTGGTTTTCCAATACTTTTTGAGTGCAATTCAAATGTTATAATTAACTATTACCCTATTTTATTTGGTTCATTCTAGGGCTCCTTGATTTCATTCATGATAAAGTCCTACTAGGAGAATGAAAATAAAAAATGTTGATGTTATTAATCATGCATATAAATTTGATATTTTTATAATAATTATAATAGGTAAGAGGAGTGCAATTTCTACATCAAAAATTAGAAAGATGATGGCGATTAAAAAAAAATGTAGTGAGAATGGTATTCGAGCAGAACATTTTGGGTCAAACCCACATTCGAATGGTGAATTTTTTTCTCGGTCATAAAAAGATTTTTTTGATATGATGGATGCTAAAATTATTACGATAAATCTAATTGTTAACAGGGCAGTAGCTATTGTTAATATAATTAATATTATTTATACTAAAATAATTTAGTCCTTTTGATTGGAAGTCAAATATACTAATATACTATATAAATTTATCCTCCCCATCAATAGATTGAGATATATAAAAATAATCATACGACATCAACGAAATGTCAGTACCAAGCGGCTGCTTCAAATCCGAAGTGGTGATTTGATGAAAAGTGAAAATTAATATGCCGGGCTAGACAAATTATTAAAAATGAAGTTCCGATTAAGACATGTAATCCATGAAACCCAGTAGCTACAAAAAAAGTTGCCCCGTATACTGAGTCTGCGATTGTGAAGGGAGCTTCGATGTATTCATACGCTTGAAGTATTGTGAAATAGACACCTAGTAGTACTGTAAATAATAATCCTTGAGCTGTTTGTGTATAATTATTGTTTATTAATCTGTGATGAGCCCAAGTGATTGTTACACCTGATGATAATAAAATTACTGTATTTAATAGGGGAATTTCAAGAGGATTAAATGGTGTTACTCCTGCTGGGGGTCAAGATAATCCTAATTCAACTGTTGGAGATAAACTTCTATGAAAAAAAGCTCAGAAAAAACTAATAAAAAAAAATACTTCTGATACAATAAATAAAATTATTCCTCATCGTAATCCAGCGATAACATTCGAGGTGTGAAGGCCCTGTAAGGTTCTTTCTCGTACAACATCTCGTCATCATTGGATTATTGTTAAAATTGTAATGATATTACCTAATATTAATAAAGATATATCATACTGGTGGAATCATTTTACAAGTCCTGCTGTTGTAGTTAATGCTGCTAAGGCCCCTGTTAGTGGTCAGGGGCTGAAATCAACTAGGTGATAGGGATGATTATTATGTGTTGTCATTAAATTTAAGTTAAATTACTTCTCTTGAATAAAGAGTTCTAAGAACTGCAAATACATAAGATTGAATGATTGCTACAGCTGCTTCTAGGGTTAATAGAGCTAATTGTGTAATTAATAATAGGTTGATTATTATTATATTTATAGATGGCCCAGTTCTTCCTAGAAGAGTTAATAGAAGATGACCAGCAATTATATTTGCGGCTAATCGAACAGCTAATGTTCCTGGTCGGATTATATTACTAATTGTTTCAATACAAACTATAAAAGGTATTAATACAGGGGGGGTTCCTTGAGGTACTAAGTGAGCAAATATATGTGTTGTGTGATTAATTCATCCATATAAAATGAATCTAAACCATAGGGGTAAAGCTAGAGCTAAGGTTATTACTAAATGTCTAGTTCTTGTAAAAATATAAGGAAATAGTCCTATGAAATTATTAAATATAATAAAAGAGAATAAAGATACGAAAATAAATGTTCTACCATATGAAGAGGGGCTACCAATAAGAGTTTTAAATTCTTTATGAAGAGTATTTAAAATATTAAATCATAAGATATTAAATCGTGAGGGGATTAATCAGTATATATTAGGAATAATTAATAAACCTAGAATTGTACTAAGTCAATTTAGTGAAAAATTTATAATATTAGTTGAGGGATCAAATATTGAGAATAAATTAGTTATCATTTTCAGTTTATTGATTTAATTTTCAATTTAATTGAGTCTTTTTTTGTTGTAGTGTAGAAAAAAATATAATAATTTATAATCGAAAATATTAATATTAATATAATAAAGTATATAAATAGTATTCATCATCTTAGAGGACTTATTTGTGGAATCAAAAAGTATTAAGTTATTAATAATTTTAATTTGACATATTAATGTTATTTTTTAACTAACTTTTTCCATTAGAAGTAATTGCTAATTTACTATAATGTGGTTTAAGAGACCAATACTTGCTTTCAGTCATCTAATGATGAATTTATTTTAACTCAGTTAATAAATATTTTTATTGGGGTACTTTCAATTACAATAGGTATAAATCTGTGATTTGCCCCACAAATTTCTGAACATTGCCCAAAAAATAATCCTGGTCGATTAATAAAAAAATTAGTTTGATTAAGACGTCCTGGGGTTGCATCAATTTTAACTCCTATGGCTGGTACTGTTCATGAGTGTAAGACATCGGCTGCTGTAATCAATATACGTACTTGTGTATTGGCGGGGAGTGTTGTTCGGTTATCTACATCTAATAATCGAAATCCGTTATTTGATAAATCATTTGTGGGAGTTATATAAGAATCAAATTCTATATTTAAAAAATCTGAATATTCATAACTTCAGTATCATTGATGCCCAATTGCTTTTAATGTAATTGATGGATTGTCTACTTCATCCAGTAAGTAAAGAAGACGTAGGGACGGTAGGGCAATGAAAATCAAAGTAATGGCCGGTAAAATAGTTCAGATAATTTCAATAGTTTGTCCTTCTAGTAAAAATCGATTGATAAATTTATTAAAAAATAATGTTGATAATAGATAGGCTACTAGGATAGTAATTATTATTAGAATCAAGAGGGTATGGTCATGGAAGAAGATTAATTGTTCTATCAAGGGTGATGTTCTGTTTTGAAGAGATAAATTTGATCATGTTGCCATTTTCTAATAAAAGAAGATTCTTTATATATAATGCTTAAAATTATTGCACTATTCTGCCATATTAGAATTTAGTTAAAATAGGAAGTTCTGAGTATCTATGTTCAGCTGGGGGATATTTTTGTAATCATTCAATAGATGAGGGTAATTGTGCTGAGAATAGAATAATTCGATTTAGAAATATTCTTTCTCATATAATAAAGAAAAAAAATAAAACAGCTACAAAGGAGATAAGGGATCCTATTGAGGAAATAATATTTCATGAAGTATATGCATCTGGGTAGTCTGAATAACGTCGTGGTATTCCACTTAGTCCTAAGAAATGTTGGGGGAAGAAAGTTAAATTAACCCCTACAAATATACCGATAAATTGAATTTTTAATCATAAATTATTTATAGTTAATCCTGTAAATAATGGGTATCAGTGAACAAACCCAGCTATAATAGCAAATACGGCTCCTATAGATAGGACATAATGAAAATGGGCCACTACATAGTATGTGTCATGAAGAATAATATCAATTGATGAATTAGCTAAAATAACACCTGTTAATCCTCCTACCGTAAATAAAAATACAAACCCCAAGGCTCATAATAGGGCAGGTGAATAAGTAAATTGTGACCCGTGCAAAGTGGCTAATCAACTAAATACTTTAATTCCAGTGGGAACTGCAATAATTATAGTTGCTGATGTAAAATATGCGCGCGTATCAACATCTATTCCTACTGTAAATATATGATGAGCCCAAACTACAAATCCTAAGAGGCCAATGGCTAATATAGCATAAATTATACCTAGGGCCCCGAAGGTTTCTTTTTTACCTCTTTCTTGGGCAATGATATGTCTAATTATTCCAAACCCAGGAAGAATTAGAATATAAACTTCTGGGTGGCCAAAAAATCAAAATAAGTGTTGATACAAAATTGGGTCTCCTCCCCCCGCTGGATCAAAAAAAGATGTATTTAAATTTCGGTCTGTTAATAATATTGTAATTGCTCCTGCTAAAACAGGTAATGAAAGTAATAACAAAATTGCTGTAATAACAACAGATCAAATGAATAATGGTATGCGGTCTAATGTTATGTAGGATAAACGTATATTAATGACTGTGGTAATAAAATTTACGGCCCCTAAGATGGACGAAACACCTGCCAGGTGTAATCTGAAGATGGCTAGGTCTACTGATGCTCCTGCGTGAGCAATCCCTGCTGATAATGGGGGGTAAACTGTTCATCCTGTCCCCGCTCCTCTTTCGACAACAGATGAGGCTAATAATAAAGTTAATGAGGGAGGTAGTAGTCAAAAACTTATGTTATTTATTCGTGGGAAGGCTATATCGGGTGCGGCAAGTATTAAAGGTACTAATCAATTACCAAATCCTCCAATGACAATGGGCATTACTATGAAAAAAATTATAACAAATGCATGTGCTGTAACAATTACATTATAAATTTGATCATCACCAATTAATGATCCTGGTTGACCTAATTCTGCCCGAATTAATAAACTTAAACTTGTACCTACAAGTCCTGCTCAGATTCCGAATAAAAAGTATAGAGTTCCAATATCTTTGTGGTTAGTTGAAAATAATCATTTTTGCGTTTGGTAAAATGGCTGATTAAAGGTAGTAAACTGTAAATTTACTTATGGGATGAAATATCTCTTTTACCATTTAAGGTTTAAAGAATTTTCTATATTTGCAGCTTTGAAGGCTATTAGTTTAATTAACTTAAAACCTTAAAAAGGTTTTGTATTCAATATAATGATTTTAAATTGCAAATTTAAAGGTGGGTGTAGTATAGTAGCCCCGAAACTTAAATAATAGGGTAGATAATAAAGATGGATATTAACCCGAATAAAGACACAAAATTTAATAATATTATTGTTTTTGTTATTTTGTAAATTCATGGCTTATTTCATAAAAGTTGAATTGAATTAATCATAAAAGCGGAGTAAGTTAATCGGATATAGAAATATAAAGTGATTAATGTTATTGTTACTATGGTTACAATAATAAATAAATTTGTTTCACTAAATGCTTGGATAACAATTCATTTGGGTATAAATCCTGTGAAAGGTGGTAATCCACCAAGGGATAATAAATTGCAGAAAAATGAAAATTTAATAATTGGGTTATTACCTATTATAAAAAAAATTTGGTTGAAATAAAAGATATTAAAAGAATTTAATATAAAAATAATAGATAGAGACAAAATAGCGTAAAATATAAAGTAGATTAGCCAGTATCTTATAGAGATGATTAATCTACCTAATATTCATCCTAGATGATTAATTGATGAATACGCTATTAATCTCCGTAAGTTTGTTTGATTAAATCCTCCAATTGACCCAATTGCAATTCTTAAAATAATTACAATGGTAATAAATTTGTAAAAAAAACAATATGAAATTAATATTATGGGTGCAATTTTTTGCCAAGTTATTAGAATAAATCCTATTCACCAAGATAATCCTTCTATAACTTCTGGGAATCAGGAATGGAAAGGGGCTGCTCCTATTTTTATTAAAAGAGCAGAATTTAAAATGATATTTAATTGTAAATTAAATTGAGGTAATAAATTTTGATTGAAAGTTAGCATCAAAACAACAAAAAGTAGGGTTGTTGAAGCTAGGGCTTGGACAATAAAGTATTTTAGAGACGCTTCAGTTGAATTTAGGTATTTTAAATTAATTAATAGAGGGATAAAAGCTAGTAAATTAATTTCAAGACCTATTCACGCTCCTAATCAGGAGTTAGATGAAACTGAAATAACTCTTCCTAATAACAATATTATGAAAAATATAAAGTTTGTTAAATTATTAAAAATTAAAAAGGAAAGGGGCAACCTTTATAAGTGGGGTATGAACCCAGTAGCTTATTTAGCTTACCTTTTTTACCTTAAATAGTACATTTTAGTATACGAGGTATATAAGCTTTTGATGCTTGAGGGGTTAGTTTAATTCTATCAAATGTAGTGCGCTTTTTTTGTTACATAGCGGCAATTACATTTAAAGAGGGTGCGGGAGGGGGCTAATAAAGACACATAATTGTGTATGATTTATCCTATCAAGATAATCCTTTTTCAGGCACTTCATT